GGACCCCTTAACTATTCGGGGGTTAATAGAACGAATCGCACTTTTACCACTAAACTATACCCGCTCCAATCCGATTATTGTATATAATCGGACTTTTTGTCGAACAAGAAACTTGGGCGTAATCAAAAGAAAGATAGGATCAGAAAAGAATCATTAAAATGAGAGCCTTGACGTGTTTTGTCAGAGGACCTAATGAGAGTAGGAAAAGAGGGCTTATTAACTTATTAATTAAAATTATTAAAATAACTAAAAAAGAACTAAATAAGAAGTTTTTTCTTTTTCTGGAGGCTTTTGACAGATATGTCTCGACAAAACTACTTAATTTAAGCCAGAAAAAAAAAATGCATTGTGCACGAACCCATAGTTCCGTTTTTTATCATATACATATATATATATATATAATATATATTTATTTACTTAATTTACTTATATTTTACTGAAATAAAATTACTGAAATAAAAAATAAATCAAAATATCAAAATAAAGAAGATAAGAAATTAAGATAGGAAATCACGCTTTGATTCTATATCGTTTGATTCTATATCGAAATAGGTCTTTTTATGACTTTTGTTGTTTCAATAACAAGCCTTTTTTTTTTTCAAATAAAAAAAAGCATTTTATTTTATTACTTATTACGATTGAACAAAAGAGGCCCGGCCCGGCTAGGTACTGACCAGGCCAAGCCGTGGAAATAAAAGGCCCTTTCGGACGAAATCAAAGAGGTTTTTTTATTTATTATTATTATTTTCATTATTTATTTCATTATTTATATAATATAAAGAAAAGAATATAGATCTATTTATATTTATATATATTTATTATATATATTTTATTTATATAGGATATAGATTTTGTATATTAAACATATAATATAATAATATAAACATATAATATATTAATTAAATAAATCTATTCAAAAAATCTACAAAATATATATTAAATATATTTAAAATATATTTAAAATATATTAACAAATATAAATTTTGTAGATTTTATTTATATTGGATTTATATATTGGACTATTGTAGATTTTGTAGATTGGATTGGTGATATCTCTTTCAAGTCCTTTCTTTATATACTTTATATATATATATAATATATTGTATATGTTATATAATTATGTATATTACATATATGTATATCTTGTATAACATAAATGTAATATAAATGGTTTTATTTTGTCTAAATGGAATTTGATTCTATATCATTATCATTCCGTATCTATTATCATTCCGTATCTATTATACAATCTATTATATACCTATATTATATGTAATAAAATACTAAAAAAAATGAAAATATATAATATAATATATAAAAATATATATAAATATAATATATAATATAATATATAAAAATATATATAAATAAAAATATATATAAATATAATAAATATATAATTCCAATAATTTAATATAATAAATCTAAAATCCAATCAATATAATATACATATTAATATATATTAATAATATTAATATATAAAATATATAAACAAAAAACAAAACATATAAAACATATTAATATATAAACAAACAACATATAAATTTTAAATTATATAAATAAATAATAAATATAAAAAAACTAAAAAAGGAAATAAAAAAAAAGAAGGGCTTTTTTCAAGCTTTATTTTTTGTGATGTAACATAGTAGTTACCCCCTTTCAATTGGGGGAGAGATGGCTGAGTGGACTAAAGCGTCGGATTGCTAATCCGTTGTACGTGTTTTTCGTACCGAGGGTTCGAATCCCTCTCTTTCCGTTTTCATCGATACCTTGTTATTTTCTTTCAAATTTCTCGCAAGTTCGGTGTGGAATAGATAAAAGCCTACTAAGCTAAGAACATTTTAAAATCAAGGAAGAAAAACCTTATTTCTTTTTTATTCTTCACGTCCAGGATTACGCCCTGGATCATTAGATAGGAATCCGAAGATAAAGAGAGAAACAAAGAATATTACTACCGTGTAAACAAATAGTTTGAGAGTAAGCATTACACAATCTCCAAAATTCTTTTTTAGGAAAAAAGAGAATAGATTCGCTATTTTTATTTTTTTTTAGACCGCATACCTTACTATTTTTTTTTTTTTTTCGAATCAATCATGAATTTGGCTAGGACATTATTAAAATTAAAGATCTCATCGAAAACTTACAGCAGCTTGCCAAACAAAAGCTAAGAGAAAAAATAGCAAAGGTATTACTGGCATAACATCTACGATTGGATTCAAAAAAGCGTAGGCCTCTGGTAATTTGGAGACGAAAAAACCGCTTGAATAAAGGGCAGAATTAAGACAGATCCAGATCAAACTAAATATATTAAGCATAACAAACATTTTGTTATTTTTGTTATTGAAGATAATTGTATTTATTTTGATTGAGTTAGTAATAAGTTGAGTTATTGATAGAAGGGAAAATGAATAAAACTAAATAAGATAGACCTCAAAAACCTTCTTTGATTTTAACTCCCCCAATCAAAAATACTTCAATTCTCAAATTAAAAGAGAATAGAATAAATCATACTTTCATACAATATCTTAATTGAATTCTATGTAATGATCAATAAATTCAATTTAATTCTATATCGACCCATATTAAAACTCTAGCAACAATCTATCGATTTTATAGATATTTATACTGGAGTTGACGAACAACCAATACCAATATTAATGTTTATTAGGGTCGAATAGAAATGGGGCGTGGCCAAGTGGTAAGGCAACGGGTTTTGGTCCCGCTATTCGGAGGTTCGAATCCTTCCGTCCCAGAGCATACCCAACCCATTATAGCATTATAATATATATAATGCTATATATCAGAAAAAAGATTGCCTTTTAAAACATAAAACACCTTTCTGTTTAAGAGTATAATATTAAGAGTATAATATTGGATTGGAAAAAGTTTATTAGTATTCTTAATAATTCTTCTCTGAATCATATCTTTTTCACAAATTGAATCGTGTTCAAACAACACGCAGATATAATTGGATCCATTTGTGATCCCTAAATGTTAAATATTTAACATAGAATATCTATAACTCCTTTCAGTAACAATTTTTTAGTCTATCTGTATGGGGGTACCATATTATTGTTATTTCGATTCCTATATTTAGCAATCAGGATGAAAAAACAACAACCTTACCTTACACCAGTCTTTATCCACTAGTTCACTAAAAAAAGAAATTGGATTTTTTAGCTATCTAGTTTTTTAATCATTGATGGTTTAATACAAATATAGATTTCTCTTAGGATGCTAAAATGTGGTCCTTCCTTTAAAATGTTATTCAAATAATGATCTCGAGTCCGGAAATTTTTCAATCACTTAAATCTTTTTGATGATTTCTTATGAGTTCCTAGTACTCGAAGAAGTGTGAAATTGGTAAATTTATCCTATCACTATCAAGTTACTTGAAGCTGCGGATTCAAAAAGAAACTTTTTATTTTATTCGTGGTATTTATTTTTTATTTATATTTAATGTTTATTATATTAAATAAAATATATGTTAAAATATATATAAAATAAAATATATGTATTGGGGATTAAATTCGTTCTGAGACTTTGTCAGAACCTAGCCATTCATATTTCATATAGAAAGAAAAAGTATAGATTACTATGTACCGACCGAACCAATGACTATTCATGATTCCATAATTGAATCAATTACATACTGGTTCCAAACTAAAGGAATGTTATGGTAAAGCTTCGTTTAAAACGATGTGGTAGAAAGCAACGTGCGACTTGAAGGACACGATCCGTTGTGGATTCTTACATCCGCCATTTTTATTATACTATACAGGAATTATAGAGGAATGAAAGTGCTCTTGACTCGACATCGTTTCTTCTGTTTCACTAGAACTCTCATTTTTTTTTTTGGGGGGGGGGTGATGTAAATCGTACATGATGGAGCTCGAGTAAAAAGTATTGAGTCATTTCTCGGAGGCAAGAATCTAGGGTTAGTAGTAATCAATAAATTGGGACAACTTCGTAAATGTATTTGTAAATATATTTTCCATGTATAAATCGAAAGGATCCAATTCAAGCAAGTTTCAAATTCAAAAGTAACATTTTTTTGAAATTGGTAAAACTTTTTCGATCAAATCAAAAGTGTATTACACAAGAATTACTCAGTCGTATGATTCTTTGATAGAAAGAAATCCTAAAAGAAAGGGTATGTTGCTGCCATTTTGAAACGATTCAAAATCACCGAAGTAATGTCTAAACCCAATGATTCAAGGCAAAGATAAAGGATCCTGGAACAAGGAAATACCGTTTTCGATTGTCTCAACAACTAGATCAGAATGTAGAATCAAAATAGATTCTAAAAGAGACAGACAAAAGGGGGTTAGAGACCACTCAATAAATGAAATGCTTAAAAGGTTTCCTTGAGTTATTTGAGAGTTATCCAACTTGAGTTATGGGGGTGCAAATTGTAAATACGAAAATTTTTTTTTTTCGGTGGGGGAAAGAATAAATACTTAAATCATAGTCTAGTTGATTTGATGATTTTATGGATATATTTGACATTATCATTCTATACATAGATATAATTTCCAATTTTCTTGAGCCGTACGAGGAGAAAACTTCTTATACGTTTCTAGGGGGGGGGGTATTGTTCATCTATCCCAATGAGCCATTTATCGAATCGTTGCAATTGATGTTCGATCCCGAAGAGAAGGAAGAGATCTTCGGAAAGTGGGTTTTTATGACCCGATAAAGAATCAAACCTATTTAAATGTTCCTGCTATTCTATATTTCCTTGAAAAAGGCGCTCAGCCTACAGGAACTGTTCATGATATTTCAAAGAAAGCGGGGGTTTTTACGGAACTTACCCTTAATCACCAAACGAAATTCAATTAATGAAAAATTAATGAAATATATCAAAATGAAATTGAAATATATAAAATATATAAAAAAAGAAGATGTAGATGACTTGTAGAGAGCTTTGTATAGTCTTTTCTCTGCTATTCTCTTTTAATTTGTTATTCCTACTATAGAATGTCGTCTTTTATAACGAT